TGTTTAGGTCTGAAAGGATGCGCTGCTCAATCCAGCTGGCTGACTTGCCGCTGACCGCCCAAAAAAAGGCTACATCTGCGATATCAAGTCGTAAGTCGTCGCAAATTTTTATTTTTATGGTTTCGTTCATAACGCTCCCGTTCTTCTTATAAATCGTTACTTGTTGTAAGGCAGACTGAGAGAGATCCGCTTCCAGGGCCTTGGCTTTCGTTTCAAAAAAGAACCTTTTGCCTTCCCTAAAACCGTTCGCGATGTGCGAAAAGACCTCGTTCTTAATCGGCAAACAATTAAGTTGTTTGAAGATTATCCTGTCCAAATCCAATATCAGGGTGTCGTTCAGAAAGACGGCCGCGATTAGGTCTATTACGTAGGCCTTCCACGGTAAGTGTTGGTGGTGCATCTTGCCCCTCCGATGTTTTTTATTTGTAATGTTTGCAACTTGTCAAGAAAACGAAATAGCACGAAACTCAATTAATTCTTCTTCTGTTTCTGGTAAATCAAAAGGTAATCTCTCACACTCGGCTAGGGAGGAACAAGAAAGCCTATAGGTTGACGCCACAAATTCCATCCCTAAAAACTATGTTTTGACTGCGCTTCAACTATATCAACTGTACTTGAACTGTTAGATAATCGTAGTCGATGATAACATCACTGTTTCCATCGCTATTACAAAACCGTACATGAGATTTTCATCTCATACGGCTCCTCGAAGGTCACAACTAAATCTAAGGACCCGTTCGCTATTATTTATTTGGATATCTTTGTAGGATTTTCTTTCTAAGAGGTGGAATAGAATAACGAATTCGAAAGAAATATCAAAATTTGAGATCTCTAGATAAAGATATTAGTCCCGATATTATCAATAAGCCCATAAGCCTGGGCTTCGGTTGGTGTCATAAAAGCATCTCGTTCCATGTCTTCGGCTATAACCCATACAGGGTTGGGCGATACTCTTGCATAACTCTCTATGACAATTTTGCGTAATTTAAATACTTCGTCTAGGTCCATTTCTACATCGGCGAGCTTGTTGAAAGGATATCCTTGTATCTTAACTTTTGGTTGATGGATCATTACCCTGATGCTAGAATAAAATAATATAATAAAAGGTTCTTCTATTTCGCATGATGAAGGGAAGATAAAAGAAGAACAAGAAAAAAAATAGAATTGCACAACCGTACAGGCATCTTTTATGTATTGCATACGGCTAGCCATAAAATTGATCCTTACCCTCTATCAAAGAAAGAGAAACAAAGGATCTCTTAGACCCCAATCGGTAAATAAAAAAATTACCACCCTTTCCTTAGCGGCCTTTAAAAAGGACTATGATGGCTCCGTTGCTTTATATATTTGATTAAGGAATCCCAAAGTTGCTTTTTTTATTTTTTGTATTTGAATTTTTTTTTTATTTAATATATATAATTTAAAAAACCTAAAGAATCTTTTTTTTCACTCCTTCCTAACATAAATATTGTTAATATACCCCAGGTGTTAAAAAAGTTTGTGACGCTGAACTAGACTCCCGATAGATAAGAAAAATCGGAAATACCTTTTATCTCATACTACTCTCTCGATACATAATCTAATGCTTTGAAAAAACAATAAAAAAACTTTTATATATCGAATTCAAAGTGCCATGCTATTATTACTTAATATTCATATTTCATATGGCGAAGGCATAGTCTTCTTTTTTCTCGCAAATAAAACCTCATTGGCGCCAAGCGTTAGGGAATGCTACACGTTTCGTCGGTGCTCCTCCGGATAGGATGAGAGATGCTATTGAGGCGGCTAATCCCATGCATAGTGTATGTACATCTGGTAGTACTCCTTGGCTCATGTCATACACAGCTAGCCCATCCACTATTTTTCCACCCGGAGAGTTTATAAATAAAAATTGCTCGAGGGTATTATCCTCGATATTTAGAATGGCCATAAGACCGGTAAGGTTAGCCGTAAGCTCGGCAGTAAGTTCTTGGAATAAAAAAAGTGCTCTGGCTCTATAAAGTCGGTCGATTAGGGTAAAATTAGATTCCTTAGGAACCATACGGGCGCCTTTTGACGCATACGGTTCCAAAATTTTGCGAAAAAAATCAATGTATAGATTCCTACCCACGTTCGGATTTCATAGCATGCTCTTTCGGACTTCTCATTTTGCTTAGATTTTTCGACGAATTTGGATTCCGTTTCTTAGAATATAAAATCTTATAATCCCCGAGCCTCTTAACTTTTCATTGATGTATTCTTTCGTCGAGATCGAATCCAAATCACGATGTCATTTTCTTGTTCCTAAATGGGCCTCTTTAATCGTAATCTTTTTAGGTTTAGATTCCACTCCGGGTAAAGATCTGCCCGCTTTCGATTTGCATATATAGGACAAATACTCCCATTACCACTTCTTTTTTCTCAATTCATGCATTCCCACAAATATTTGGGGTCTTCATGCATATTACTCGATTGATTAAGAGAACAGTTTAAGATCACTTCTATTTACAAATAAATTAATATAAGGAGTAATGGTAGATATTTTACCAATTGGTTTTTTTTAAACGGAGCCAGGATACAGGATACTTCACTTGATTAGTTCAAGCAAGCCAACCATAAATTATTCGAGTGGATAATAGTAATTTGCACCCCCCTACAAATGTAGTTAATTATACTTCACGCTCCAAATTATGGATCATTCAATAAATCTTTCTTGGGCGAAATAGAGGATCTCTCGACCGGGGAGAGAACGGGGAAATCCCATATGACCCAATATATCTGACAAGTCGCACTATAAGTCAAGCCACTCTACTTCCTCCTCTTCATCTTCTTCTTCTTCTTCTTCTTCTTCGTCTTCATCAGAAATTAGAAAAGGTACTTTCGGAACACCAACAGGCATCAAAGGCCCGAACGACTAGTCGTAGAATTTACTTTAATATGGAAACGTAAAGTTTTATGTGGTTTGAGAGATATATCTATTCCCATCTATCAAATAGACGGGTATAGAGTTTTGTAGACAAAGTATTACAAAAATGAAATTTTCGGACTTTTTCGAAAAATTAGTTGCAAGAAATTCAGTGGATTTAAACCTTATTTTTCGGTAAATCAACCCCGAAATTCTTTTCAAGAATGTCTAATATCTTTTTGACATCTTCTATGCGAAAGTGTTCCATTTGCATAAGATCTTCTTGACTTTTATGCAAAAGGTCTAATAATGTATATATATCATTACTTTTAAGGCAATTATAGACCCTGGGTGGTAATTCTGATTGGTCAATAAAAATCGATTTTAATGCTTTTTTTTTTTCGTTTTTTGTTATTTTTACAAATTTATCAGAAAGGGTAGAGGGGCGTAAGGGAACCCTATGTTGATTGTCCTCTAAATGGAAGTTTTCTTCTTCTGTATGTAAAAAGGGAATAAAGAAATCAATCAAATTCCGAGTGGCTTCATGAAGTGCTTCTTTGGGAGTCAAACTTCCATTTGTCCAGATTTCAAGAAAGAGTATCTCTTGTTTTTCATTTCCAGTCCCATAAGAATGAATACTATGATTCACATTTCGAACAGGCATGAATACACCCCCTATAGGATAACTTCCATCTATAATCATCTTTCCTGTTGTACGATATCCGCGACTCCTTTCGATTTGTAAAAAAATACACAACTCAATTGGTTCCGTCAAGGTAGCTATATGCTGTGTATTATCAATGATTTCGACAAAAGGTGGTGCGATGATATCTTGAGCGGTTACATATCCGGGGCCCTTGGCACAAATGGCTGCGTCACACGTTCCATATAGATGACTTCTCAATACAATTTCTTGCAAATTCAATAAAATTTCATGTACTGATTCTTGAATACCTACTATGGAAGAATATTCATGTGGTATTTTCTCAAATTTTGCGCGTGTGATACACGTCCCTTCTATTTCTCCAAGCAAAGCTCGTCGCATCGCAATGCCTATTGTGTCAGCTTGACCTTTCATAAGTGGAGATAGAATAAAGCGTCCATAAGAAATACGTTTACTGTCTGCTCTTGATTCAACACACTTCCACTGTAGTGTCCGAGTAGATACTCTTACTTTCTCTCGAACCATAATAATATTATTTAATCAGATCCTTGAATCATTTATTTCTCTTGTTTCTCTTGCTCTTGAAATTTCTTCAATTTGGATTTCTACACGCGTCTTTTTTTCGGAGGTCTACAGCCATTATGTGGCAAAGGAGTTACATCCCTTACAGAAGTTAATCGTAGACCCCTTTTGTGAATAGCTCGTAATGCTGCCTCTCTTCCGAGACCGGCACCTTTTATCCGGACTTGTGCTCGTTTCATCAAGACTATACGCATAGCGTCTCGTGCTACGGTTTCAGCAGCAAATGGCGATCCTTTTCGGTTACTTCGGAAGCCGCAAATACCGGCAGAGGACGAAGAAATCACTCGACCCTCTATATCTGTAACAGTCACAATGGTATTATTAAAACCTGCTTGAACATGAATAACCCCTTTGGGTATTCTACGTGTCTTCTTACGTGCACGCTTACGTTGAATATACGCACGAAATTCCCGTGTAGCTTTTGCCATATTTTATCATCTCATAAATATGAGTCGGAGATATATGGATATATCCATTTCATGTCAAAAAGGATCCCCTCTTTTATTTGAATATCGGGCCCTTTCCCGAGTCTCATTATCCTTGTCTTTGTTTATGTCTTGGGTTGGAACAAATTACTATCATTCGGCCCTGCCGGCGTATTAATCGACATTTTTCACAAATTTTACGAACAGAGGCTCTTATTTTCATATTTGCCGACCCTTAACCTTAATTCTGAATCTACTTCTTGGAAGAAAATAATTTTCTTGAAATTTTGCATCTCGAATCCTATTGAACGTTGAAGTTGAAAAAATACCTCAATTTTTCAATCGTGTTTTTAGCAAAGTGGAGAAATTATACGTCCTTTAGTTGAATCATAAGGACTTACTTCAATTTTGGCGTGATCCGCTGGGAGGATCCGTATTAAACTAAGCTGTATCTTTCCCGAACTATAACCAAGAACTCTATCATTTTAGGTTTTTCAGTTTAATGAAAATCTCTTTTATTCTCTACTATATACAAAGAATATCTCAGAAAGACTAAAAGAAAATCATGTATTGGTCCAGATAAATCCATTCAATTGTATATATATATATAAAAGAGAGAAATAAATTGAAATCTTTCATAACTTTATTGACCTGTCCAGGAAAAAAGAAGTCACTCTATTTTTTGATAATAGTTCTTAATTATTAATTGAGTTCCATTTTCATGTATGTGAATTGATGTAGATATAGCTATTGACTCAATTTCCTTCTTTCTCCGAAAGAGTCGTTTAAGCCTATATATTTTGACTATTTTGAACTCCTTAATATAAATCTCGAATATTTATATATATAAATAATATATAAATAATATATTATAGTACAAACAATATATGTCGTTTTCAAAGATGAGGTCGTCGATGAGACACGATATTAGACAACCTGCCCCCCTTCTCTTCTTTGTCCCAAATAGAAAGTTTCTAATTTCATTTGGATATTAGAAGGATTACCATATATAACACAAATTTTCTCCGCCGATTCTTTCTAATCGAGCCTCTCGGTCTGTCATTATCCCTCGAGAAGTAGAAAGGATTACAATCCCCATCCCGCCTAAAATTCTAGGAAGTCGTTGATAGTTCGAATAGATTCGTAGACCAGGTCGACTGATCCGTTTTAAATTTAAAATTTTTATATTTCCTTTCCAATTCCTTCGTAGAGTTAAAACCAAAAAAGATTTGTTGTTTTCTCGATGTTTTCTCACGTTTTCGATAAAACCTTCTCGTACAAGTATTTTAGCAATACTTTCACTGAGAGTAGTAAATGCTATTCGAACCACTCTTTTTCTAGCCATCTCAGCATTTCGTATAGAGGTTAGCAGGTCAGCAATAGTATCCTTCCCCATAATGTAATGCCTCCAAATTTGGATATAATCAACATGTTTTTCTTGGTTATAACTATGAATTTTTAAGGGTATATGCGTGAAACACAATCTATTAACTGACTCTTAATCTTTTTTTTTTCAAATAGCTTACTATACCCATATTTTGGAACTATATTCTGGTCTAATTTTATAATTTTATAAAACTTCGGGAGCTAATGAAATTATTTTCGTAAAATTGAACTGTCTCAATTCCTCTGAAACCGCACCAAAAACTCGACTTCCTTTTGGATTTCCCGCTTGATCAATGACAACTGCAGCATTGTCATCATATCGTATTATCATACCATCGTCGAGTTTGAGTTCTTTACAAGTACGTACAATTACAGCTCTGACCACTTCTGATCTTTGTAGTGACATTTTTGGAACTGCATCTTTGATCACAGCAACAATAACGTCACCAATATGAGCATATCGACGATTGCTGGCTCCTATGATGCGAATACACATTAATTTTCGAGCCCCGCTGTTATCCGCTACATTCAAATAGGTCTGAGGTTGAATCATATCATTTTTTATTTGTTCTTTAAAATGCAAAGTAAAGGGCGAAGAAAAAAATATTCTTGGTCCAAAAAACGAAACCTGCACCTGCGATTGTTTTTTTATCCACACAACTTATTTCTTTTGTCAAAATTTTATCTCGAAAGAATGAATTGAGTTCGTATAGGCATTTTGGATGCTGCTATTGAAATAGCCCTTCTGGCTATCTTTTCTGTTACTCCGCCGATTTCATAAAGTATTCGACCTCGTTTAACAACAGCTACCCAATATTCAGGATCTCCTTTACCTGAACCCATACGTGTTTCCGCGGCTCTTACTGTAACCGGTTTGTCTGGAAATATGCGTACCCATATCTTTCCGCCGCGGCGTGCATTTCGTGTCATTGCCCGCCGACCTGCTTCTATTTGTCGAGATGTGATCCAAGCGGGTTCAAGTGCCTGAAGAGCATATTTACCGAAACAAATATGATTACCTCGATAAGAGATTCCCTTCATTCTTCCTCTCTGTTGTTTACGGAATCTGGTTCTTTTGGGGTTATAGTTGATGGTTGGCTTTCAATTCCATCTCTACTACAGAACCGGACGTGAGAGTTTCTTCTCATCCGGCTCCTCGCGAATAAAGGTATTCAAAAATAGTGAATTTTCATGAACTTCAGATAGAATAGAATTTAAATTAAGATATACATGTAGTTAATAAGTATAAGTAATACACCGAAGTATGGATTTCATTTAATCCATATCAAATATATTATTAATTTGTACCTTGTTTATATAGATAGCTAACCAAAAAAAGAACTATTTAGAAGAACTATTAATAGTTCTTGTAAATTATTTTATATGGCTATATAGAATATTGTATTGGTTTTGATAATGTGAAAATGAATCTTTCTTTTGTTTTTTATCCTTTAATTGAACCGTATTCTCGTATTTAATTGGCCCACCAAGAAAATAAAGTTTTCGCGGGCGAATATGTACTCTTTCAATTCAACTTCTATTCGGTTGTAGAAATAGTT